TGCACGAATGATCATAGCTATTTCAAGAGAACTTTTCGAAATTGAAATTGATGGAGAAACTAATGAATTTTGTCTAGAAGTTATGGGTGTGTCGCTCCTCCCATTCTTCCCAGTGAACATTAATTTAATTATTTTTAGATAGTAATAGATGGAAATGACGCTTGTGATAAGCGCCACCGGAACTGATGGGTACGAACCAGCTTTCCATCCATGCCAAAAGAGATAGAGTTTACCAAAAAAACCGGAGGGCGGAGGGATACCCCCTAGGGATGGTGAACGTAAAACCGGAGAGAATGTTAGGACAGGATCCTTCATGTATAATCCCGCGTAATCCCTGATATTATCAGTTCCGGTTCGTAAACCAAATGGGATGATACGAGCAAAAGTTCCCAAATTCATGAGTATATAGATAAACGTATAAGTTATCATACTTGCGTAACCGTTTTCCGAGTCTGCAGCAAGTATCCCAATCATGATATATCCAATTTGGCTTATAGAAGGATAAGCTAGCATACGTTTTACGCTTCTTTGAGTAACGGCAATTAGATTTCCTAATATCATGCTAAAAGTAGCTAATAATCCCACCGCGATATGCCACTCATTAGATAAGTATGGGAAAATTAGACCGAAAAGTCGTGTAAATGAAGCTGGAGCTGCTACTTTAGAGGTAACGGAGAAAAAAGCAACGACTGGTGTAGGAGAGTCAGAGTCGAAAAGAAGATTTTCGATCTTTCCGCTCATTCAGAACCGTGCGTGAAATTCTCACCTCACACGGCTCCTGGTTTGAAAGAGCTTCATAACTGGTATTGCTCCCAGAACCTTCCTCGTGTATGTCTCAAATCCATTTTTCCTCAACTAATTCATAATCACTCGATGCGAAGAATAGTTGTTAACTTCTCGAGGAATCCCTCATCGTTTGTTTCCATTTCCCGCCAGGAGTTTCGTCTCAAATTCCTTCTTGCTTGTTTGTCCCTCGTCTTTTTTCGAGGAAATCCTTTCAACAACTATAACTATTGATAGGCACATGTGACAGGCGGGAGGGACAAATTTCGACTTTCTTCGTTCCCGATGGGCACACAATTTACAAGGTACCATCTTAGGGTGATTTATTAAATTGAATAAACTTTTTAAAAAAGAACGAGTTTCCGAAGGAGCGAACTCGTAATTTTCCCGATTTTTTACATTGGGAATCTTATGAAAATGTATAAATAGATTGAATGAATTTTCAATTTAATAAGCATTCGAAACGAGTCTACCCCTAATAAGATTAGATAAAAAAATTCCATAAAAATTCACAAAAGAATCTATTAAATTAAAATAGATAAACATTGAATTAAACACTCATTTCCCAAAATTTGTGACTCCGCTCTGCTTTGCTCGTACAAGATTTGTCACGAAATTCAGTAAAATTCGTAATACGGCAAGAGCCAATTAGTGATAAAATAACTAAATTTGAGGAAATTGATAGTTGTTCCCGCATGCCCACGGGATGGGGCAGAAGTAGAATTCTGTGACTGTTTAATTACCTCCGACGAATACGTCATTTCTCGAATTATTCTGAACGAATCACGCTCCTTCATATACATCAGGAGTCCATTGATGAAAT